GGGGTTCAAATTCTTTTTTCGGGATGAGTGTTCTATACCGAAAAGAATTTCCAACTATTCATTTCAAACCCATTTATGTATTAACATAGTCGTAGAAAGAGTACCTTGCCGTGTCTGGACTTCAAACAGTTTAGCTTTAACCATGCTAATGTTCCCATGTTATTGGTTGATAGAGAATCCAAGTATATTTACCAATGAGTCACGAAATGCTATGGTTCTTAAAGATGATTTCTTAATTTATTTAAAAGTAATTCGCAGGATTATGCACCTTTTCTTTCCTAGTTAAAAGGAAAAAAGTGCAGCTGGTCCAATCCAGCCTATTCTTGAAATAAACAACTCGCACACACTCCCTTTCCAAAAAAAATCAATACACTAAGGACTACGCTTAGATTTATTGGATTTGTTGCTAAAATATCGGTATTAAACCCGAAACTCCCGGCGGATGGCCAGTGACCCAAGGAAACGAAAGAATCGGTTACATTTTTCATATGATCTCCTCTTCTCTTATATCTTATAGATAGACTAATTATCTATTTTTTATTCTTATCTTATTCTATTTTTATTCTTATTCTATATATTTTTCTATTTTTCTATATTTTCTATATATTAATAATATTATTAATATTATAGATAAATATATTCTAGATAAATATTCTAATAACTATTCGAATTCTAATAAATATTAGAAAGAGTTTCTATATTATTTATTTGTTTTCGTTCTGTTATTCATTTACCTATATTCATTTAACTATTTCTAAATAGAGTTAAAAATATATTCGATTTATATTATGAAGGGATTTTTTTCGATTGGAAATCTCTAATAAGAACAATACATATTCGAATTCGGTACCAAGTCTCCTATCAATTGCGAAATTTCTCCTTTGTTGCAACACTTCCTTCAAAAAGTTTTGATTGGACTAAGAAAGGGGAAGGAAGAAAGCGAGTCGGTATACTAATTCCTCATCCTCAAATCAGTCCTTCCCGTGGGTTATTGTCCCAATAAATAAGTATGTAGGAGTGAAATCTTAATATAATTCGAAAAAGAAAAGCAAGTAACAAGTCCAAGGCAATAAAACTTTTTTTTATAGAATTCCATTTTTTATAGAATTAAACGAAAGGATTCGCGAATAAAAGTGCTAATGCTACAACTAGTCCATAAATTGTTAAAGCTTCCATAAAAGCCAGACTAAGTAATAAGGTACCTCGTATTTTTCCCTCCGCCTCGGGTTGTCTCGCGATACCTTCTACAGCCTGGCCCGCAGCAGTACCTTGACCAACTCCAGGTCCAATAGAAGCAAGCCCCACGGCCAACCCAGCAGCAATAACGGAAGCGGCAGAAATCAATGGATTCATGATAAGTTCCTCGCACCAAAATAAAGAGAAATGGTTAATGATACAATCAACCAATAAATTATGACTTAATTATTCTATCAAAAATATTTTCATCCAACCGAAGTAACTAAGAATTCAGAATTGAAGTAATAATATTATTGAATCATCAAAACTACTTCAATATCCATTTTTTAGTTCCTATCCACGGAGTTTTTGTGAATTCATATAACTTTTTCTTTTTCCATTTTTTTCTTTAGTCCGAACCTTTTTTTAAATTCGAATTCTTCTTTCTTTATTCTTGATTGAATCTCTTTGTTCAATATTCAAACAGTTAAAAAGACAACTGAAAAGGAAGGGCTTTTACTTTATTGGAATTGGAATCCCTATCTAAACTTTTCAGTAGGATTAGGGCGGATTAGATATATATTTTAACTCATATATAACTAGTTAATATCTAATATTACATATACATGTCTTTCTTCCATAACGTAAACCGCCTATTCGTATTTTAGATTCAATTGGATTCGAAAATCATTTTTCGAAACATTCACAAAGGACAAAGCGAAGTTGGCTTCTAGTCATTCATTATATACTTCTAGTCATTTCATTATATACTTCTAGTCATTATAATTATATATGTATTCCATACACCCAGTATGATCCCACTCTCCTATCCTAAAAAACCAGCTCATTTTTCGTAAACTCTTCTATTTTTTTTAGAAATCATTATCCCCTATGGATACAATCAATCTAAATGGCCGAATTCATTAGTTTGAATCATTGCATAGAAATAAAAGATTTCAATTCATGTAATTTTTTATTTATTAATATTCTCTTTTGGTCAATTGTTAAATTGAATCAAAGACTGAAATGGGAATCACTCTATAGGACCTTTTACTTGTACGTTGGAACCACATAAAAAATTTGTATTCAGATTACGACTCCTAAGATTGGAATTGAATGAACAAAACAATCAAGACAATCTAAAAAGAATACTCATTGGAAAGGGGTAGAAATGGGCCAATTTTAGGAAAAAGATCTTTTTGATCTCTTTCCTTTTGTTTTCCAATTCCCTAAATATCGTAATCTGTTTTATTATTCCTCTAGATCGTATAGATCCTTTTGTCTATTTATGTGTATATTTTTGTTCACTAAGTAGATTATCTTC